AGGCTCCGGAAGATGTTGATCGTAAATAATAGGATTGTTTACGAAGAAAAACGAATACAAATTCATATTCAGATACATAAGAATTATACAGGATCCGGAATAGTCTTTTATTTTCTTTTGAAAAAACGGAAATAGATTTAGTCGGAGTAATAAAATTATTCCAATTATGAAATTCATGGAGAAAGAATCGCAAAAAATGCAAAGAGGGAACATCTTGGATCCAGCATTGAAGGATTTTCACTAAGATTTCTAGATGAATAGGATATGGTATTAGTATATCTAAGACATAATTTAAATGCGACAATTTGTCCTCTAGAAAGGGAAATATTGAATGAATAGATCGTAAATTCTGAGATTTGGGTATTTCTTCGGAGGAAGGTACTAATCGAAGCGAGAATGGAATTTCCACAATGACTGCAAAACCTTCTGATACCATTTTAGAATAAAAATTAGAATAAAAAGAATTGTTGTGCCCAACGAATCGATTTTGGTTAAAGTCATTCATTGAATAAATCAATGAATTCTGTTGATACATTCGAGTAATTAAACGTTTCACAAGTACGGAACTGGATTTATTGTCATAACCTAAACCCACAATTTCCATGGGTTCGTAAAAAATCGAACTATTTAACCCATGATCATGAGCAAGTGTGTAAATATACTCTTGAAATATAAGCGGATATAGGAAGTTTTGTTGCCGAGATCCATCTTTTTCTAAATATCCTTGTAATTGTAATTCTTCCATTTCAATTTCTCTATTTAAAACGGAGACAGGGGGGCGTGTCTTGGGTTATCAAATGATACATAGTGCAATATAATATGGTCAGAACGGGGTATAGATTATGTATATACTATAATAGATAGTATACTATCTACTCAGTATAAATCAAAAGATATACCCCGAGACGGGGAGTCCAATCAACAGATCTCTTTCCTATCTTTTTATCTCCAATTGGAATTGGTTTATGTTTATTATAATAAACAGAGGGTCCAAGATCCTTTATTTTTGCAACCCGGTCGCTCTTTTGATTTTGGAATAAATTAGATTCTCTTTATCAGTATACTCTTTCTTCTACACATCTGTCTCCAATTCATAATGGAGAATAGTTAGGATTCAAAAAAAAAAAAGAATCAATGGTCCACTCATAGGAGAACTCTTTCCCGCATCAGGCACTAATCTATTTTAACGTCTAATTAGATTGGGTAATCATTCAAATTAAGAACATAAGCTCGTTGCTTTTTGTTTTACCAGAATTGGAGCCATAGGACTCTATCCATTTATTCATTAGACCAAATTGTAAATGTGAATTTATTTTGTCCCTTTCAAAAAATCAACACAATATTTTGTAACGATCTAGTAAGGATAAATTTAAAGTTCTATTTGAATAAAAAAAAAATAGATTAATAAATCAATTTATATCTTATTACGACATGCTGTTTTTTCCTTCATTACCTTTCAGGATCAGTCGTGGTCTTATAGACTCTACCAATAGTCTGGACGAATTCGTTGCTTCATCCAAATGTGTAAAAGATCATAGTCGCACTTAAAAGCCGAGTACTCTACCATTGAGTTAGCAACCCGGAAAATAAAAAATATATCAAAATATATATATTAGTGTTAGTGTAGATACGATCGAAATGCAAAAATTTAATTGGATTGTACTGCGGAGGACTCCGTCAAAATCAAAACATTGAACTAGCAACAAATCTAAATGTAAAAGAAAGATTTGTTGATCAATTTGTAATTGTAATAAACATAAAAATATAAAAATGAGCGGATCGGATTAAAAAACAATAGATTCCCAATCCGATAGAGATTTTCAAATTGACACCCATTTTTCTCTTGATCCGTTGTGTATGTTTTTTTGTTGTTAAGAAAATACGTCTTGTATTACAATAAATCCAGCAAAACCCTCCCTCATTTGATTTAAGTAAAGGAAAGAACCAATATGGGGTAGGGATAAACGGATTTATTTATCTACGATCGAATTATATTGGTTCAATACAACATTGTCAATATGAATGGAATACTGAGAAAATCCATTGTTTTTTTTTTCTAAAAAAAAGCCTTGCGTTGGATTGGCATAAGAGAAATAAGAAATTTGAATGGAAAAATAAGGAAGGGATAGAGAAAAAATCTCGAGCTCATTCAATCAATAGAGATATCATAAGAAAAATGTATCCCGCCTTTGTCGGTAAATTCCGGGGAAATAATTACACAAAGATAGAGGCTAGTTACCCTCTATCTTTTTTTTTTTTTACTTTATTTTTATTGAAATTTGAAAATTTTTAATGAAAATAAAGTAATTAACTCGAAGTTCCTTCTTTAAAGAATTCTGCCTTCCTTAAAATATCATGAACAGTTACTGTAGGTTGAGCGCCCTTTTCAAGGAAATATAGAATAACAGGAACGTTTAAATAAGTTTGATTCTTTATCGGATCGTAAAAACCCACTTTTCGAAGATCTCTTCCGTCTCTTCGGGATCGAACATCAATTGCAACGATTCGATAGATGGCTCATCGGGATAGATGTAGATAAACAATTCACCCCCCCTAGAAACGTATAGGAGGTTTTCTCCTCATACGGCTCGAGAAAAATGATTCTAATTTCTGTATATTTAAGTATATAATTGGCCCATGGATCTATAAAATCATAAATTAGAATATGATTTAAGTGGTTTTTTCTTATTCCTTACAGAAAAAGTAAATCTCAGTCGTACTCATAACTCAAGTTGAGTAATTCTGAAAGAGTTCGAGGGGAACTCCTTAGACATTTATTGAGCTGTCTCTAACCTCCTTTGTTTATCTCGTCTCGAATCTTTTTTGATTCTTCATTCTGATTCTGATACAATTGTTGAGACAATTGAAAATAGTGTTTCCTTGTTTTAGAATCCTTTATCTTTGCTTTGTGAAATCATTGGGTTTAGACATTACTTCGGTGATCCTTATTCCTTTCAAAACGGCAGCAACATACCTTTTGCGTTTTTTTACTTGTTTTAATTTGACCCTTTTGATTTCTATATTGAGGATATACTTACAAAGTTGGTCCAACTTATTAATTGTCACTAACCCTAGATTCTTCCCCCCGATAAATGAATCAATACTTTTACTTTTTCTGCTCGAGCTTCATCATGTACTATTTAAATTAGTACCTAACACAAATTAGGTTCCTAGTGGAATAGAACAAACTATGTCGAGCTGAGAGCATCTTCATTCTTATAGAAAATGGTGGATGTCAGAATCCACAGCCGATCATGTCCTTCAAGTCGCACGTTGCTTTCTACCACATCGTTTCAAACGAAGTTTTACCATAACATTTCTCTAATTTCATTTCGAACCAATATAATATGAAATTGATTCAATATAGAATGATGAATAGTCATTGGGTCGAACGGTATATACCGGTACATAATACTATACTATACTATAATAGTATTATTACTATATAGTCCATATTTTCTATCTATCTATGGATAGATAAGTATTTTCTGGAGAGGGCTCAGAAACAATTTTGGAAACCCATATCATATACATATAAATTAATAAAAAAAAAAGACGAATAAACGAGTTTGCTTAAGACTTATTTATATCTTTAATAGATTGTTCGGGACGACCAATCATGAATCATGAAATGATGGAGCCCATCTTTCTCGACCAAATAAGCTATAAACCTCAAAAGAAAAAGAAGGACCTTTAAGGTATTTAAGGTATTCCAAATCCCGGAACAAAATCATTTTAACTAAATAAGCTATTCCAATGACCCGGAAAGGTCGGAAGTTTCTCGACAATATCGATTTATCACACTTCTTTCGAGTACCAAAGATTCATATCATGAAAAATTCCGTAAAAATAGTTTAAAGAATCTCCGACTTCGGGTTATAGCCGGAAAACATATTTTCGTTCATGACTGAATTTGATCTCTAATTCAATCAACAAGTCGACGCACTCACAATGAATAACTCCAAATTTTTAGCAGATATCTCATTCACTAAAGAGGTACAAATTTTCATCATGTTCAATTGAATTATAAATTGTTTAATTTAAAACATAGATAGATTGGGAATAAAGTTTATTGGCTTTCATGGGCATGGAATAGAAAAGGTATCGTGTAAGGTAAGATTAAGGTCGTTATTCTTTCATCTGAAAAGAGAAAATCATACTCCTCTTATTCTTATTTTTTCGTATCTATCATATACAATATTTTTCCCGTAAGTAATCCATAAGTAATTATGGATATTTAAGGAATTTTTGATTCTTTTTCACTTAACCGAATGATTGTTACTAAAATAGGACAATAACAATACATAATATATAGACTTGTTCGTTCATTTATTCATTTATATTTATAAAGATTTTCTTTAACAATTTTATGTTTACTGTCGGATACAATGTGATTCCATTTGTCGTTTCTGATTGAAACGATCTGGGACGGAAGGATTCGAACCTCCGAGTAACGGGACCAAAACCCGTTGCCTTACCGCTTGGCCACGCCCCATTTAGATTTCTATTCGACACTCATAAAGACTATTATTAGTTTTGGTTATTCGTCAATTCCAGCCCAACCCAAATAAGATACATACGGGAAATCTTGTTGCTAGGATTCGACATGACACATGTCGATATAGAATAATCAAAAATTTATTGATCATTACATAAAATTAAATTAAAATATTGTATGAAAGTAGAATTCCTTGTATTCTCGTTTAAAAATAGAAAAAGGGGATTTTTTTGACCTGCCCTTTTTATTTTTATCTTATATTTATTATATATTTTTTACCTTATATTATATAAAGTAACTCAATCAAAATCAAATTATCTAATCTACAAGAACCAAATTTTTTTTATGCTTAATATCTTTAGTTTAATCTGTATCTGTCTTAATTACGCCCTTTATTCAAGTAGTTTTTTCTTCGCCAAATTGCCCGAGGCTTATGCCTTTTTCAATCCAATCGTAGACGTTATGCCCATCATACCTTTATTCTTTTTTCTCTTAGCCTTTGTTTGGCAAGCCGCTGTAAGTTTTCGCTGAAATCTTTAATACTTTCCTAAATTCATGATTTTTTTGATCAAAAAAATTAATAAGATTGGATAGTCTTACATTATGAACCCTCGATTCAAAAAATAGAAATTTTTGATATTGAATAACCATAGTAATTAATTTGAATCCATTTATTTCCTTGTTCTGACTCTGACCTTCCAGTGAACAAAGACTTTATTAGGTCTTCCACAATACCTAATTGTAATTGTGGGGGTAACAAGAAAATTTTTCTAACGAAGGACTCAGAATCTTATTACAAATAAATTAGTGAAAATTTTTTTTTATTGTGATTGTGAGGTGTCATGTTAAAATAGCATATGTGGTCCAAAAAAATTAGGTAATCCATTCCCATAAAAAAAAATCTTGGAGATTGTGTAATGCTTACTCTCAAACTCTTCGTTTATACAGTAGTGATATTCTTTGTTTCTCTCTTCATTTTCGGATTCTTATCTAATGATCCAGGGCGCAATCCTGGACGTGAGGAATAACCATAAGATCTTTTTCGTTTTTCCTTTCTTTTTTCTTATTTTTTTGATGATAAAATCTAAGGGATTGATTGATATTTTTTCGAATTTGAAAGTTTCAAGTGATTAGATAGAGCGGAGAGAGAGGGATTCGAACCCTCGGTACAAATAATTCGTACAACGGATTAGCAATCCGACGCTTTAGTCCACTCAGCCATCTCTCCAAATTACAATTTGAAAAATTTTTTATGTGATGTGACACGTGAAGTTGAAGTAAAGATTGATCAAAAAAACCCCAGTTTTCTTTCCTTATTAGAAGGATAGAAAAATAACATATAACCAATATAAAAATATAAAAAAAAGAGAATTAATTATATAAATTCTATATTATATAAATTCTATATTATATAAATTCTATAATATAATTATATATATAAATATATATTAAGTATTAAGATTAAGATATCTACAAATTTGATCCGCAATTCAATTTATATAATGATTCGAAAGAGATATCACCAATAGAAAAAATGCCTTATTGATTTTGTACAAAAGATTTATTCCCCCGGCCAAATTTAAGTACTGGAGTACTGGCCGGGCCATTACTTATTTTTAGTTTCAATGAATCAATCATTCATGGATCAACCAATTCAATTATGATTTGATATCAAATCATAAATACTTGTTATTAAAGAAGCAACAAGGGCAATTTCCATCCCCATTCCTATGATGGAAGTTTCATCATTTCTTATTATTAATAAGAAATATTTTCTATTTTTATTTTCTTCTTAATGTTCTTTTTTTTTTATTCTTTTATAAATAAAAATTTACTTACTGGAAAAAGTGGACTAAAAAAACACATACACATACATATATTAAATAAAAAATAACCTCAACTATATAAACATACATATTTTTCATATTGATTATTTATAATTAATTATAAATAGATCATTTACTTGTTCAATTAAAAGAACAAGCTTTATTTGAACACTTGAGATCAATTGACCTAAATTCATAAGATCTGACAGTTTAAAGGAAAGTCGAAAAGAACTGTGTATACAGAATTGATCATTTGGATGATCCGGCTTCAATGACTCCTTCGGACCGGGACTCTCAGTAATGACTTCCCAGCAAACGAAAAGTATAATTATAACTTTTTATCTTATTTAAATAAGATAAGCTTTTTGCTATTCGCCTATTTTCAAGTTTCCGGGGGGCAAAATACACGTAAACACTATCATTTTCATGATTCTGATGCTATCTTGATTGTATCTCATCTCTTTGTTTGACAAATGTTCCTCCATTTATATACAATATATAAATTGTAGCGGGTATAGTTTAGTGGTAAAAGTGTGATTCGTTCTATTAACAACTTAAATAGTTAAGGGGTCTTTCGGTTTTTTCATATTCCGAATCAAAACTTTATTTCTTAAAAAGGTTTAATCCTTTACCTCTCAATGGCATATTTGAGGAAGAATATACATTCTCACGATTTGTATCCAAAGGTCAATTATAAATTGAATAAAGATCAAATTGGATTATGGAATCGTGAAGCATAATTTTTTTGCATTGGATCAACTCTTCCAATTGAATGAGTATGAGTCAAGGATACATGGATAAAGATACAAAAGTTTATTTCCAATCGTAACTAGATCTTCAATTTTTGTGTTGTAAAAGGGAGATTGAAGCTTTTAGCTAGAAAACGGTGGTTTTGGTTTACTAGAACCATCGGCATATTGTTTCCGCTCGGTGGAAACCAAATTCTTTTCCTCAGGATCCTGTGAGTAGAAATAGGGAACGAAGAAACTAGACAGAGTTGATATAATTCTCCTCCTCTAGAGGGATCATCTAGAAAGCGAGTAGATTTGAATGAATTCAGATAAAAAAGCTGACATAGATGTTATGGATGTCATTTTATTTCTGGGAATACATCGATCTTCCATAAAGGAGCCGAATGAAAGAAAAATTTCATGTTCGGTTTTGAATTAGAGACGT